GTGGTTATTTTCGAATTGTTTCAAGCAAATGCGAAGTCCCCCCTTTTTTTGGGGAGACTAGAAAAATCCCCTCCCTTTTCTTTTAATATTTCCGGGTTGATTAAACTAATTTTTAAAAATGGATTGGGGGAAGCATTCAAACTTGTAGAATATACAAAAGAACAAACAAAAAGAGAAGAAAAACAAGAAAGCAACAAAAGAAAGGAAAAAGCACGAATAAAAGTCGCAGAGGATTGGAATCGTATTCCATTTGCACAAGGAATAAGAGGTTGCGTGTTACTAACTCAATCTTTTTTTAGAAAATATATTCTATTACCTTCATTGATAATTGCCAAAAATATTGGACGTATATTCCTATTGCAACGTCCTGAATGGTCTGAGGATTTCCAAGAATGGAATAAAGAGATCTATATTAAATGCACCTATAATGGTTTTCCATTATCCGAAACCGAATTTCCAAAAAATTGGTTGACAGATGGTATTCAAATACAAATCTTATTTCCTTTCTGTCTGAAACCTTCGCAAAAATCGAAACCACGATCCTCTCAGAAAGATCTGATGAAAAAGAAAAACGAAAAAGGTGATTTTTGTTTTTTAACAGTTTGGGGAATGGAAACTGACCTCCCCTTTTGTTCACCCCGAAAAAAACCTTCTTTTTTTAAACCCATTTTAAAGGAATTCGGAAAAAAAATTGGAAAATTTAAAAAGAAGTATTTTCGAGTTCGAACAGTTTTCAAAGTAAAAACAAAATTACATCGAAAAGTTTCAAAAGAAACCAAAAAATGGGTTATCAAAAGTGTTTTTTTTATAAAAAGAATAATAAAAGAACTTTCCAAAGTAAATCCAATTCTATTATTTAGATTAAGAGAAGTCGGAGTCGATAAATCAAGCAAAATTAAAGAAGAAAAAGATTCCATAATAAACAATCAAATAATTCACGAATCATTTAGTCAAATTCAAATTGCATCTCCGAGTTGGACAAATTCTTCATTGACAGAAAAAAAAATGAAGGATCTGACTGATAGAACAAGTACAATTCGAAATCAAATAGAAAGAATCACAAAAGAGAAACAAAAAGTAACTCCAAGAATAAATAATCTTAGTGCTACAAGTTATAATGCTAAAAAATTAGAAAAACAACAAATGGTAAAAATGTTAAAAAGACGAAATGCTCAATTATTCTGTAAATTATCCCCTTTTGTAAAATTTTTCATTGAAAAAATATACACAGATATATTTTTATATATCATTAATATTCCCAGAATAAATACAGAACTTTTTCTTAAATTAACAAAAAAAATTATTGAGAAATCCATTTACAATAATGAAAGAAAACAAGAAATAATTAATAAAAAAAATCAAACTGGAATTCAATCTATTTCGAGTATAATAAAGGCACTTGATAATATTAGTAATATTAAAGCAAATTCACATATTTTTTATGACTTATCCTACGTGACACAACCAGATGTATTTTACAAATTAGGAAAAATCCAAGTTAGTAACTCGTTAAGATTTGTTGTTCAATATCAAGGAATCCCCTTTTTCCTTAAGGCTAAAATAAAGGATTCTTTTGAAACACAAGGAATGCTTGATTCGAAATCAGCAGATAACAAACTTCCGAGTTATGAAATGAATCCATGTAAAAGCTGGTTAAGAGGACATTATCAATACCATTTATCTCAGATTGGATGGTCTAGATTAATACCAGAAAAATGGCGAAATACATTTCGTCAGCATCGTATAGTTAAAAAGGCAAATTTTAGCAAACGGCATTCATATGAAAAAAACCCATTAATGAATTCCAAAAAACAAAAACAATTTGAAGTATATTTATTATCTAATCAAAAAGATAATTTTCTAAAATACTATCGATCTGATCTTTTATCATATAAATTTATTCATTATGAAAAGAAAACGAAATGCTTTTTTTATGGATCTCCCTTTGAAGGAAATACGAACCAAGAAATTTATTATAACACGCCTAAAAAAAATTTTTTTGATATGCTAAGGAACATCCCTATTAAAAATGATCTAGGAACGATCCATATGGAAAAACCGGCCGATAGAAAATATTTTGATTGGAAAATTTTTAAATTGGATCTTATACAAAAAGTCGATATTGAGTCCTGGATCATAATCGATACCAATAGGAATCAAAATACTCAAATTCGTACTAAAAATTCTCAAATAATTTCTAAAAAAGATTTTTTTTATCTTAAGATCCCAGAGATCAATTTACCAAACTCTCACAAGGGGTTTTGCGATTGGATGGGAATGAATGAAAAAATGCTAAAGCATCCCATATCCAATCTGGAACTTTGGTTCTTCCCAGAATTTTTGTTACTTTATAAGACATATAAAATGAAACCTTGGTTTATACCAAGCAAATTACTTCTTTTAAATTTCAATAGAAGTGAAAATAAAAAGATCAATGAAAAAGGCAATTTTTTGATAGCATCAAATAAAAAGCATCGAAATCAAGAAGAAAAAGAACCGACAAGTCGAGGAGAGCGGCGATCCGTCCTCTCACCCCAAAAAGATATTGAAGAAAATTATGAAAGATCAAACATTAAAAAAGGGAAAAATAAAAAACAATACACGAAAGCAGAACTCCGTTTGTTCCTGAAACGTTATTTGCTTTTTCAATTGCGATGGGATGAGACTTTGAATGAAAGAATGATCAATAATATCAATGTATATTGTCTCCTGCGTAAACTGATAGATTCAAAAAAAATTACTATATCCTCGATTCAAAAGAAACAAATGAGTTTGGATATAATGATGATTAATAATAATTTAACTCTTTCAGAATTTATGAAGAAGGGAGTATTTATTCTAGAACCCATTCGGCTGTCTGAACAAAAAGATGGGCAATTTATTATGTATCAAACCGTGGGTATTTCGTTGGTTTATAAGAATAAGCATCAAAAATACCAAGAGCAAGGACATGCTTCTAAGAATAATTTTGCTGAAACTATTTCACTACATCAAAGAATAACTGGAAATAGAGACAAAAATCATTTTGATTTACTTGTTCCCGAAAATATTTTATCCTTTAGACGTCGTAGAAAATTGAGAATTCTAATTTGTTTCAATTCAAAAAAGAGAAATTATATAGACGAAAATCCGGTATTTTGGAACGTAAAAAATAGCAGCCAAGTTGCACATGACAATAACCATCTTGATAGAGATAAAAATCAATTAATGAAATTAAAGCTCTTTCTTTGGCCTAATTATCGATTAGAAGATTTAGCTTGTATGAATCGTTATTGGTTTGATACCAATAATGGCAGCCGTTTCGGTATGTTAAGGATACAGATGTATCCACGATTGAAAATTTTTTGATAATACACTTTTTCTGTATATCCTATACCCTATATATATAATAAGGTATATGAAAACAAACAAATACACAGATCACATGTCTTATCTCATATTTCATTCTAGTATCCAATATCAAATGAATAATGTGTGAATTCGATCTCGAAATGAATCAACGAAACCTTCTTTATTTTAGGTCTAAATTCTTCGATCCAAAAATGTACCAACCTTTTCTATTCCTATAGAAAACCAATTTTAAATTGGATTGATTGATTTGAATTCAGGAAATTAGGAGTTCATAAAGAAATTTTGATTAGATTCTTGTATATACCACATTCAAATTAATGGCATTATTATTATTACTGATCGGTAAAATCCATATCTGTAAAAAGGGCAAGGGGCGTTTTTTTATGGTAAAAAATTCATCGATTTCGGTTATTTCTCAAAAAGAAAACAAAGAAACCAGGGGGTCTGTTGAATTTCAAGTATTCAGTTTCACCACTAAAATAAGGAAACTCACTTCACATTTGGAATTGCACAAAAAAGACTTTTCATCTCAGCGAGGTTTGCGAAAAATTTTGGGAAAACGTCAACGACTGCTGGCCTATTTGTCAAAAATAAATAGGGGGCGCTATAAAGAATTAATTGGGGAGTTGGATATTCGAGAGATAAAAACTCGTTAATTTGAAGCGTGAGACCATTTGCGCTTAGTCGTTTAAATTTTGATGAACTTCTTTCTTTTTACTTTCAGCAATGCATGGAAGAATGACTCGAGAAAAACTTATGATTCCACCAACTACAAGAAAAGACCTCATGATAGTTAATATGGGCCCTCACCACCCATCAATGCATGGTGTTCTTCGACTGATCGTTACTCTCGATGGTGAAGATGTTATTAACTGCGAACCAGTATTGGGTTATTTACATAGAGGGATGGAGAAAATTGCGGAAAATCGAACAATTATACAATATTTGCCTTATGTAACACGTTGGGATTATTTAGCTACTATGTTCACAGAAGCAATAACCGTAAACGGGCCCGAACAGCTAGGGAATATTCAAGTACCTAAAAGGGCTAGCTATATCAGAGCTATTATGTTGGAGTTGAGTCGTATCGCTTCCCATTTGTTATGGCTTGGTCCTTTTATGGCAGATATTGGGGCGCAGACTCCTTTCTTCTATATTTTTCGAGAACGAGAATTGATATATGACCTATTTGAAGCTGCTACCGGCATGCGCATGATGCATAATTTTTTTCGTATCGGAGGAGTCGCTGCTGATCTACCTCATGGCTGGATAGATAAATGTTTGGATTTTTGCGATTATTTTTTAACCGGGGTTGCTGAATATCAAAAGCTTATTACACGGAATCCTATTTTTTTAGAACGGGTTGAGGGCGTAGGCATTATTGGCGGAGAAGAGGCATTAAACTGGGGTTTATCGGGACCAACGCTACGAGCTTCCGGAATACAATGGGATCTTCGTAAAGTTGATCGTTATGAGTGTTATGAGGAATTTGATTGGGAGATTCAATGGCAAAAAGAGGGGGATTCATTAGCTCGGTATTTAGTACGAATTGGCGAAATGACAGAATCTATAAAAATTATCCAGCAGGCTCTGGAAGGAATTCCAGGGGGACCCTATGAGAATTTAGAAAGCCGCCGCTTTGATAGAAT